TTTTCATAACCCTGCTGTGCAAAAACGGGATACGCTTTTGAAATGGGTGTCCGAGTTATTATATATATGATGAGCGATACGGAAATGAATCGAATAATCTCTTCCTTTATCCAAGAAAAGGTATTTCTAGTTTGCATGGTCCAATCATTGATCCCAAAAATTTCTACAATAAAATTAGATAAGGAACTATACTAGTGACTTATCTACGATTCTGATATTTACTGAAATAATTTGGATGGAATATTGAAGGAATTCCCCAGAAAGAATAAGTGCGTTTTTGACTCTTTTACTTATGTACAAAGTAACAAACATTAGAATGGTTTCGTTCGATCATTTTTCAATCATTCATTGAATGATAAATCACTACAAGTGACGGAGATACACGATTTAAATAATGAAAAATCAAATATTTAAAAATTGTATCTAAAATCACTGGAAAAGTCGAAACAAGACCGGATATAATTTGATCATAATGATCAAATCCAAAATTTTTGTAGATATAGCCAATCATTAGTTCCCAACCATGGGTCGAATGGAATCCTATGCATAAATCGGTTAATAAAAGAATAGAAAAAGCTTTTAGTGTGTCGCTTAAATTATATAGAAATTCTTGAAGACAAGAGTTAAGAAAAATAAGTTCTTCATTACCTAGAATAGAATAAAGGCTTAGAATAAGGAAATAAATTAGATTTGTTGAGAAGTGTCGTATCATATGGATACGACTCTCATTGTGCATCTTGATCAATTGGATCGTTTCTTTGTAGACTCCGGCACGAAGCTTTTGTAAACGCCCTTCCGGGTATTCCTTTATCATTTCGTCGAAGAGGGATAGTTCCTCTAATTCTATGAATTTTTTTAGAATAGCCTTTTCTTCAATATCATTCAAAAAAATTTCGGAGGGCCTAGTATTCCACCAATTAGTAACCCAAGATTCCAGACTTTTGTTAAATGTAAATGAGAGAGAGATCCACCAAGGCAAAAATACTATAGATGCAAGATATAGAAGGGAAATAAAAGCTTTCTTTTTTGCCATTTGCTCGTCTGTGAATTTTGAAATGAACTCGTCTCAGTCGTCGACTCTATACGATACTAATATTTCTATCAAGTATCAGTTCTATTACATTATCAAGCTCGAGCCTATATCCCTATTTTGTATTTGTGATTCAGTACAGTGGGTGGTCCTTGAATTTAGAAAAAATAGAGGAAAACAATATAAATATAGAAATACAGAAATAGAATAATAAAGTAAAGAGTCCATGAATGAATAAATAAACTCGAATATTCTATATAATATTCTTTCAATATATATCAATTGCTCAAATTCGAAGCAATTGTCTCCTTTGAATGAATGCACGAAAGAGCTATTTCAAATTCAAATTAATAAATATTATTCGAATTTCGAGGCGCAAGAACTCCCCAGTTATTAATATATCAAAAAATTTCGAAAAACAAACTCGCCGTTGACCCGCAGTATAGGAATAATTAAGAGAAATTCTTTATTCTGAAATGTTTTGATATATAAAATGAATCTATTATTTCAATTTTTTACTTCTTTCATTATTGAAGTGATTTAAGTGGATTTAAATACGCATAAAAAAAAAAAGATTTTATGGACAAAAACTATTTCGTTTTAGGGTTGTTCCGCGTACGTTTACTTTTTTTGTTCTAATCAGAGTTCGGACAAAACTTCAGTTAAATTATGCTATAGAAAAAATAGAATAGAGAATTTTTGAATTATAGTTTTTTCTTTCCCTTTTGCTAAGAAAGCATTCACTTTTTTCAAAATACTTCAATTGGTACACGCAAGAAATAGGCCAATTCAGCGGCTTTCTGTTCAATTTCTCGTAGAGTCAAATTCTCATCGATACGAATCAAGGGAACGGACCCCTGGCCTCTGATTTCGATATAAAGTATAGGACGAGAAAAAATACCCTCTTTACCTTCTATTCTGATGGATTGAATGTCTTTCATAAGGAATTGCAGGAAGATGCGACGATTTTTTCCAGGAAATCCCCAACGAAAAATACACACTATTCCTTCTTTTCTATCGAATCGATCATAACCGCTACCCACATTCCACGCAATTGTGCACCACAAAAATAAACTAAAAAAAAGACCCGAAATTCCATAGAAAGACATTATGATTCCTTGTGGAAAAAAAATTATTTGCTGATAGGGAAATAAGGGTATAAAATTCCTACCGAGATAACTATAAGTTCCAACCAATAAAAACCCTAATGAACCTAAAAAAAGGATAAGGGCCCAGCAGAAATTACTCGGTTTTCGAGACCCCACTATAAGTTCTATCCATATATGGTCTGATCGCCAACTCATACTATATTAGATCTAATTGCATTGTATTGTAATTGGGAGGTAAAATAACCCCAATAAATTTGACTTTCATTTTTTTGTTTCCGAGGTAACCCTCATCAACTAGCACTATTATGATGTGAAACTTTAGGAATAATTCATCAATTGTTTAGAGTTAAACTAAAAAATAACATCCCTTTTTTATGTATATGATTTCTTATAGATATCCACAGACATGGAGATATATTTACTTTACGCTTCATAAATTTTCCCGATACAAATTTATTTTCAAAATTTTTTTTTTCAAAAAGCTATAAGTCATTTACTCATATATGATGTTTATGCATACGAGCTTCTGCTCGGAGGAAACTACTCTTATACCATATTCTACTAAATAGATATTTGTGTTATGATCCAAGTAAGCCTAAGTCTTTAAAAAAATAGAAATAGATAAGATTTAACCCCATAATATCTAAAAAATCTTGTTTTTTTGAACATGAAGAGATAAAGAAACCATAGCAATTGCCGGAAATACTAATCCCACTAAAGGCACAAAAATAGCGGGTAAGTTGCTGATAGTTGTCATAGAATAGGTACCTCGATTTACTATTTATACCTGTTATTTAGTGTTCTATTTGTTGTTATATTAACACTTTAACCTGTTATAAAGATATCTTATACTTCATATAGAATTATACTAGTAAAATTCTACTTAAGTGAGTATTGAATATATACAAGGAGATATAAAATATAAGAGTCTATTATGTATATATAATAAGGAATAAATAAAATAGAATAGGGGGTAAAAATACTAATATATAGAGAGATACTAATATAGAATCTATTCTAGTAAGTATATAATAAATGGAATAGAAATAAAAAGTGTAAATAAATGGGCTTATTCATCTTTCTATATGAAATAGATGTATGATAATCCACGTCTTTATTATTTTATTTTTTTTTTATTCTTAATTATTAGTCTATTCTATTTATTCTAAATTTTTTCTAGTATATTAGAATTTTATAATTTTAATTTAATGTCGATAAAAAAAATATCCCCATAATTCTTTCTACAATTCAATCTTATGTTACCAAAGACAAATACACTCTTCATGCTTTTCCTTTCATTACTATAAAAAAATGAAACTAAATAACTACTTGGTCACCCCCAAAGAAATAATTAAATGTAGAATGAATTTAATCATTTAATTTATTATTAAATTAAAGCTTATACGTTTCTGCTTGAATTTCATTTTCATTCAAAGGAAAGAAAGCATGGAGCTGAAATAATTCACTCAGAACTCCTTTTAAAGGATTACGTGGTACGATTGGATCAAATAAGCCTTTATCAAATAAATATTCAGCTACTTGTACACCCTCAGGTACTATAATATTCAATGTTTGTTCAATTACTCTTTTACCAGCAAATGCAATGGTGGCATCGGGTTCAGCAATAATGATATCTCCCAACATACCAAAACTAGCTGTCACCCCACCTGTAGTAGGAGATGTAAGGATTGCTACATATAATAACTTTTTATTTGATTGATAATCATATAAAGCAGAAGATATTTTAGCCATTTGCATTAAGCTCAAACTCCCTTCTTGCATGCGTGCTCCTCCGGAAGCACACACTAGAATAAGAGGTAAAAATTGATTGGTAGCATACTCAATCAAACGTGTGATTTTCTCACCCACTACAGATCCCATACTACCCCCCATAAACTGAAAATCCATAACCCCTATTGCTACAGGAATACCATTTAGTTTACCTGTACCTGTTTGAACAGCCTCAGTTAATCCTGTCTCTCTTTGATAAGAATCAATACGATCTTTATAAGATTTGTCCTCTTCCTCAGAAGGTTCTTCCTCTGAATCAATAGGATCTTTAGAAGGTTCTTCCTCCGAATCAAATTCAATAGGATCTTTAGAAGGTTCTTCCTCCGAATCACATTCAATACGATCTTTATAAGGTTTGTCCTCTTCCTCAGAAGGTTCTTCCTCTGAATCAATAGGATCTTTAGAAGGTTCTTCCTCCGAATCAAATTCAATAGGATCGAGAGAGACCATGTCTTCATCCATAGGATCCCAAGTACCCGGATCAATCAAAAGTTCGATTCTATCCGAACTACTCATTTTCACATACCATCCACAATGTTCACAAATATTCATTTTTGATTTAAAAAATTTCTTATAATTTAATCCATAACAAGTTTCGCATTGAACCCACAAATGCTTGTATTTTTGAGTTCCATCTAAATCATTAGAACTTTCTCTTATAGTTAAATCACTATCATCGGTACTACTGGAACTCTCACTTATAGTTAAAGCACTATCATCGGTACTACTGGAACTCTCATTATAATTTTCACTACTAGTGAAAATGAAGCTATCAATACAGATTTGATAACGAAGATAACTGTCAATGCAACTATTAACATGCTTATTCCAACTATATTTAGTATCATACACGTAACGGCCATAGCGAGGATCGTCATTCTTCGATACATTATTCAGATAACTATAATTCTGATAACTATAAAAAGAATTTTCTGGTTCACTTATAAAAGAATGATTATTGTCAATCTCAAAAATTTCATTTTCAATATCAAAATATATGGAGTAACTAGCCCTATTACTATCCCTAACTAAAAAAGTGTCATCAGCTATCAAATTCCCAATGTCCCCGA